AACCTTCCTACAAATTAGTGAATTAGGAGGGATGGGGCTTTTTTGTGTAGAAAAATGAAAAGCGGGGCAATCTTTCAAACTTGCATCCTAAATGTGAAATATTTATACAAAGAGGGAGAGATGAAGACAATGCAGCAGGGTTGGTTATCTAATTGGCTAGTCAAACATGAGATAGTTCATAGATCTTTGGGCTTTGATCACCGAGGAATAGAGACTTTACAAATAAAAGCAGGGGATTGGGATTCCATTGCTGTCATTTTATATGTATATGGTTACAATTATTTACGTTCCCAATGTGCTTATGATCTAGCACCCGGTGGATCTTTAGCTAGCGTGTATCATCTTACGAGAATACAGTATGGCATAGATAATCCAGAAGAAGTCTGCATAAAAGTCTTTGCCCAAAAGGATAATCCTATAATTCCGTCTGTCTTCTGGGTTTGGAGAAGTGCCGATTTTCAAGAACGTGAATCTTATGATATGGTGGGAATCTCTTATGATAATCATCCACGCCTTAAACGTATCCTAATGCCTGAAAGTTGGATAGGCTGGCCCTTACGTAAGGACTATATAACCCCCAATTTTTATGAAATACAAGATGCTCATTGAATGATAAGAAATTCATGCTCACTTATACAACACAACTCCAGATTTTATTCAAGTAAAGGGATATTTTTACGTTCTGTTCCTAGACGAAACGGAATACCTATTTCGAATTAATTCCTATTATACAAAAGTAGTCCAGATAAACTGAGAAAAAAAAAGGTTTCATTTAGATTCCCCATTTTTAAAATCATATATAAATTTCCTTCATAATCAACAGAAAAATAGGATGACTCAAAGAAGTTCTTTAACACGAACTTTGTATCGCGCGCATGACTTAGCACAACTAGGAAAGTAAGATTAAGATAAGCAAGACTAAAAAAAGATTCGTCGGAATAGCAGAATATAAAATTAAGAAATGCAAAAAAAAAAATAAAGGGGAGCCTAATCTCACCTCCTTCTGTACCATAAAGAAAAGATATATTTTTTACTTCTCTAAAAAGAAGTGCTTCTTTATTTTCTTTATTGTAGACTTATCCACTTAGACGAAAAATCATACTCTACATACTCTATTTATATTATTAACGAATATGTATCCCAATCCATCTCGAGGTATTTGTATCAATAACTATTCGGTGGATCTTTTTTTTCTCTGCCAGGAACCAGATTTGAACTGGTGACACGAGGATTTTCAGTCCTCTGCTCTACCAACTGAGCTATCCTGACCTTTTCTTGTGCATCATCCTAGTAGAGTATTTGTATCTATGTCAATTAAAGAGACTCAAAAATCAATTAAATAAAGTATTTCAAATTCTAAATTTGAAAATGGGGGGGGGGGTAGTCCTATGCATTGTACATGGCTTACTTAATAATACTGAAAAATAGAGTGAATAACCGGGATTCCTTCCCGATACTCTAATAAAAAAGGAATATATTCTAGGATAAGATCCATTGAGTTCTGTTCTCTTCGTACTCCTTTGTGAAAGAGTAGAATGAGAAAGCTAATGAATCTTAAACCCATGGATAAAAAGAAAAAAAAGAGGATAAATACTATTAAGTTAGGGAATAAAATAAGTTAGGGAATAAAGGGGGGTTTGGGGATAGAGGGACTTGAACCCTCACAACTTATAAAGTCGACGGATTTTCCTTTTACTAGAAATTTCATTGTTGTCAGTATTGACATGTAGAATGGGACTCTCTCTTTGTCCTCGTCCGATTAATCCACTTTTTTAAAGACCTCCAAATTTTGAATTGAAGGATTTGATTACTAAATATTCGATTGGAATGAATTCACAATAATTCTAAAAAAATTCTGAATTTTTTATTTCATAATCATTTCTATTTCCAATTTCATTCTAAAAAAGAATAAAGAACCTATATTATAATATGGGTTCTGTGATTAATCGTTTGTTAGTATCTATACGTGTTTATTAGATGTATAAAGCCCTTCTTTCTCGAATTTAGAAGGAATTCCACTAACAACAAAACGTAATTAACTCGATTCGTTAGAACAGCTTCCATTGAGTCTCTGCACCTATCCTTTTCCTTTGTATTCTAGTTTGAGAACCCCTTTTCTCAAAACACGGATTTGGCTCAGGATTGCCCTTTTTTAATTCCAGGGTTTCTCTGAATTTGGAAGTTACCACTTAGCAGGTTTCCATACCAAGGCTCAATACAATCAAGTCCGTAGCGTCTACCGATTTCGCCATATCCCCGTTTTTCTCTTCTTTGAGACAAAAATTCCTTGTGTAATTTCATCCATCTCTTAGTTTTTTTTGAATCATTGAATTCATCACTCGACGTAGTCTAGCAGTTCGACTCTATTTGAGAAACCCCGCTTGCTTATTGCAATTCAGAATTGAATTGATTGTATCGTTGATGTATTCGCAATTCAATCCGAATCAATATATCCAAAAGTTTTTCTCTCCCGGACCTCCTTTATTACTTTTTATAGTATTTCAAATGATACTATAACGCTTGATATTAATTTTTTTTCTAATCAGAATTAGCAATTTTATTTGCTATCACTCTATGTTCTCCTTAGTGAAATAGGAATTCTCAAATTATTAACAAATAAAAAAATATTTCAAAAAAAATCGATAATGATCGAATGAAAATGCCAATAAATTTGTATTTTCTCTTTATTATATCTTTCATATATTATTCTTTTCTATGTATTATATTATTGTCCGAGCCATATCAAATTGCAAATATCTGAAATCCAATTCCATTATAGAAATAGGAATCCATTCTATTCTATATAGAAAAATGCATTTGCGAATTAGAGAAATAAAAACAAAGTTCAATAAATTCTATAATTTTATTTAAAGATATCTTCTAGTTAAGCATATCAAACTAACTTTATCTGTAAGAAGTTTTAGTATTTTTTTTATAAGTATTAAGTATAATTTAAAATTTCGAACTAGTTAATAGCTAAAATTAATAACTAAGATCTGATATTTTACGGATTTCCTATACTATACCTATTTCTATTTGTTACACTATTTCTGCTATGTAAGCCCACTTAGCTCAGAGGTTAGAGCATCGCATTTGTAATGCGAGGGTCATCGGTTCAAATCCGATAGTCGGCTTTTTTTCTTTATCGAGATTCTACGAACAAGAATCTCTTTTTTTTTTTTACGAATTAAATGGAGAATCCAGGATCTTTTATGTTTTCTACCTTAAAATTTTGCTAGATACAAAACAATAAAATAAATAATATATATAAAAAAAATACAGATTTTGATGAAATTCCATTCATTTTTTGTGGTACTTTAGTTGATTTTACTCTATTTATCCCGTAGTTTAATTCAGTTTTAATTTCGATGTATTCTGTAATGTAAATACAATGAAATTAATTGTGTAAAATAAAATTTCAATAAAATAAAAAAGGAGTCTTCATGTCCCGTTATCGAGGACCTCGTTTAAAAAAAATACGCCGTTTGGGAGCTTTACCAGGACTCACTAGAAAAACACCTAAATCCGGAAGTAATCTGAAAAAGAAATTCCATTCTGGGAAAAAAGAGCAATATCGTATTCGTCTTCAAGAAAAACAGAAATTACGTTTTCATTATGGTCTGACAGAACGACAATTACTTAGATATGTACATATCGCTGGAAAAGCAAAAAGGTCAACAGGCCAGGTTTTATTACAATTACTTGAAATGCGTTTGGATAATATCCTTTTTCGATTGGGTATGGCCTCAACCATTCCTGGGGCCCGCCAATTAGTAAACCATAGACATATTTTAGTTAATGGTCGTATAGTCAATATACCAAGTTTTCGTTGCAAACCCCGAGATATTATTACTACGAAAGATAACCAAAGATCAAAAGGTCTGGTTCAAAATTTTATTGCTTCATCCGATCCGGGGAAATTGCCAAAGCATTTGACGATTGACACATTAGAATATAAAGGACTAGTAAATAAAATCCTAGATAGGAAGTGGGTCGGTCTCAAAATAAATGAGTTGTTAGTTGTAGAATATTACTCTCGTCAGACTTGAACTTAACGAAAAAAGGAAAGGTTCATAGAATTTTCTCCCCCTTACCCTTTCCCCGAACTAAATCGACCTAAAACCACTAATTCGTATTTTCCCACTCAACTAGCAAAAATGGATTAACCCTAGGATCTTTTTTTTTCCTCTATGTGTATTTTACATCCCACAGTAATTTGCTATAGAGAATTTCTATTAAATAAGATATTTATTATTGCTATAATAAATTGTTATTTGATTTGATACATTGTGCTCCTTAACGTTGATGAATTAAGAAAAACGGAAAGAGAGGGATTCGAACCCTCGGTAAACAAAAGTCTACATAGCAGTTCCAATGCTACGCCTTCAACCGCTCGGCCATCTCTCCTACATATAATCTTATTATGGAAAATAAACTGAGTGAATAGCGAGTTTTCTTATTCCTGCAGGACAGGTACAACCGCAACTGCTCGAGGGTTCCATAGTTCTATTGGAAAAATGCCTTTTGATGTAAGTGTAAGGATCTTAGAATTTTCGGGATTGCGCTCCTTATAAAAGATGGAAGAATTCTTCTTATTGCATAATAAAATAAAGAAACCTTAGAATTCTGTTTGTATAAGGTATGCTACACCATATTATCGAAATCAAAATAGGGTATGAGACAATTAATGACTTTGAAAACACGAAATAGCTGATGAGAGAAGTTGCTGTTGAGAAATAGGAAAGTGGAATGAAATCTAGTATTAGTCAAATATTTCATATCTCTGCTTCTCCAAGCAGAAGGAAAAAGATATAATTACAATTTGAGCTTAGCGGAAAATGCATATCTCTCTTATCCATTTAAAGCATATGGATTTAGAGCATATAGATCGATCTATTTCTAAGAATCGAATGTCTTTGTTTGTTTTTATGTTATTTTGTGAAGGAATGAAAACAATTCTATATGGAATGGGTTGGGAATTATGCCTAGATCCCGCGCAAATGGAAATTTCATTGATAAGACCTCCTCAATTGTAGCCAATATTTTATTGCGAATAATTCCGACAACCTCAGGAGAAAAAAAGGCATTTACTTATTATAGAGATGGTGCGATTTGACTCTTTTTTTTTTGTTTTTTTAGCCCTACCTACACCTCAGTCTTCCGAGAAAGAGAGGGGGTTCGCATAGAGAGAACAGTATTAGTAAAGCAAACCCACGCTTCGGGAAGGTGAGGTGAACTAACAATTCCTTCTGTCGTGTATCCTCGATTGATGCAGCCTCAGATGCTTCAATTATGGATTTGAGTATTGAGCGAAAGGTTACACCTACAGGCTAGGCTATGTTATGGATGACAGGCCAGGCCCATACTACTCTATTAGTACCAGTAGGCAGCATAGGGGATAAAAGCACTACACCTAGAAATAGGAAAGGAATCAACAAGAGAAAAACTTTGTTAGAAATTAGCCCTTTCCTGATTGGTATCGGGGCTGGGAAGAATGGTTGGGATAACAAACAACCATCAGGTTTGTACTTTGGATACCCCTATAACCATCAAAGATCGTTGAAGTGGCTAATTCCTCTAAATAGGGGGCGTTGAGAACAAAGAAATTCTTGGAGCTATTGTTTTCTTCTAGCATTAATAGAATTAATTGGTGTTAAGAAAAACCTCTTGCGGGAAGGTTGGCTAGAGATTTCTTGGAAAAATACCAGCCCCTTTCGATTCATAATGAGACGGGACTCATTCTATATTTGATTCTATAGATTATTTCGCTTAGTACTATGTACAGAAGGGAGGAGCCGTATGAGATGAAAACCTCATGTACGGTTTTGGAACGGAGATTTTTTGAATAGAATGAACGACCGTAACGGATGTTGGCTCAATCCGAAGGAAATTATGCGGAAGCTTTGCAAAATTATTATGAAGCTACGCGACTAGAAATCGATCCCTATGATCGAAGTTATATACTCTATAATATAGGCCTTATACACACAAGCAATGGCGAGCATACAAAGGCTTTGGAATATTATTTCCGGGCACTAGAACGAAACCCCTTCTTACCGCAAGCTTTTAATAATATGGCCGTGATCTGTCATTACGTGCGACTATCTCCACTATAGAAAGAAAAAAGAGAGGATCAAATTTTTTAGTAAATACTAGAAAACAAAAGGCTTTCTACATAGGGATCGTAAAAACAACGATTTTTACCTATCAGCTGTAGGAAGGAAGGACACTTCACGAGAATCAAAAAAGGAAGAAAGTATGGCCTATACTACTACTCTATGGATAAAGTTCTCAAATTGATAGAGAAAGCACCGTAAAGATCAATTAGTGAGCGACTGGGTCGATACAACTAAAAAAAAACTGCTTACTTATCCCATGATATGGGGCAAAATTAAGGAATCTGCTTATGTAATAGAGCCGATCCACTAAGAGATTAAGCAGCGGTGTAGTATCAAATCCCAAAGATAGTAAGTTCTTTTTTCTTTCTTATGGAAAAAAGTCTTTTTCAAGGATTCTATAGAGATTTCATATATGAAACCGGGATAGTTACCTTTCAGAAAATTCGAACGAAGTCTATAGATCTATCTATGCTTCATCCTTCTGAAGGTGGGAAAAAAGATCAAACTGATTATTGATAAAAATTAGGGTTTGAAACTTAGGTAATTAACTTCTTCTCCTTAACAAAAAAAATGGGATCGATTTTTGAGAAATCAAATTTAGTTTAAGATAGGGGAAATTAAGATAGCAATTTATGAGCCGTATGAGGTAGGAAACTCTCAAGTACGGTTCTAAGGGAAGGAACCGCCTATTCCGACCGAGGAGAACAGGCCATTCTACAGGGTGATTCGGAAATTGCGGAAGCTTGGTTTGATCAAGCTGCTGAGTATTGGAAACAAGCTATAGCGCTTACTCCGGGAAATTATATTGAAGCACAGAACTGGTTGAAGATTACGAAGCGCTTTGAATTTGAATAAGACCACGCTCCCTCTTTTTCATAAAATGGGCGGTTTAGTTGTTGATCCATTAATCAAATAAATTAGGCCGTAAGATCCTCGAATCAAGAATTTCATTATATCCCTTTCTTCTACCTTCTATTTTATCTGATATTTCATAAGGATAAACCATAAGGATAGGGTCTATAATAGAAGTAATAATAATAAAGTGAATAAAAAGAAAAAAGAGTGGCAATCTAAATATTGCTAGTATATCAGGACTGTCTTATTAATAACTCTAATGAGTTATTTTGGAATTTAGAATAAAATAAAAAACCCTATATTATGCTCAAGGAAAGTAGATGTATATAGGAGCTTACACCCTCAAAAAAAATACACTAGTTTCTTTAATTTTAAAAATATTTTTTTTCTTACGTCGGGAAATTTTTGTTTTTAAAGATAACCAATGTCCCTTAGGCACCTAATCTTTATGTCATAATAGATCCGAACACTTGCCTCGGATTGACTTCCATATATAATTGCTCCAGTGAATAACTAAAAAAAATAG